TTGACTGTTATTCAAAAGGTCGAATAATGTATATATATTGGACCTTTTGAGGCAATTATAGATCCTTGGGGGCAATTCTGATTGGTCAATAAAAATCGATTTTAATGCTATTTCTTTTTTGTTTTTTCGGAGTTTAGTCAATTTATCATGAAAGATAAAAGGGGATAAAGGAACTGTGTGTTGATTGTTCTCTAAATGTGAGTTTTCTTCTTCCATATGTAAAAAGGGAATAAAAAAATGAATCAAATTACGAGAGGCTTCAAGAAGTGCTTCTTTCGGAGTTAAACTTCCGTTTGTCCATATTTCGAGAAAAAGTATCTCTTGTTTTTCATTCCCATTGCCATAAGAATGAATACTATGATTTGCATTTCGAACAGGCATGAATACAGCATCTATAGGATAACTTCCATCTTGAAAGTTCTGTGGCGTGTTTTTAAGATATCCTCGATTTCTCTCAATTTCTAATTCAATACACAAATCAATTGGTTCCACCAGGCTAGCTATATATTGTGCATTATCAACGAGTTCGACATAAGGGGGTAAGACGATATCTTGAGCAGTTACATATCTAGGACCTCTGACACAAATAGATGCGTTGCAAGTTCCATATAGATTACTTCTGAATACAATTTCTTTCAAATTCATTAAGATTTCATGGACCGATTCTTGAATACCCGCTATGATAGAATATTCATGTGAGACTTTCTCAGATTTTACACGTGTGATACATGTTCCTTCTATTTCTCCAAGCAAAGCTCGTCGTATTGCAATGCCTATTGTGTCGGCTTGACCTTTTATAAGTGGAGACAGAATAAACCTTCCATAATAAAGACGTTTACTATCTGTTCTTGATTCAACACACTTCCACTGTAGTGTCCGAGTAGATACTGTTATTTTCTCTCGAACCATAGTAATAATATTTGATTAGATCATTGAATCATTTATTTCTCTTGTTTTTCTTGAAAATTATTCAATAGGCATTTCTACACACGTCTTTTTTTGGGGGGTCTACAGCCATTATGTGGCATAGGGGTTACATCTCGTACGAAAGTTAATAATATGCCACTTCTACGAATAGCTCGTAGCGCTGCGTCCCTTCCGAGACCGGGACCTTTTATCATGACTTCGGCTCGTTGCATACCTTGATCGACTGCCGTACGAATAGCATTTGCTGTTGCGGTTTGAGCAGCAAATGGTGTGCCTCTTCTCGTACCCTTGAATCCACAAGTCCCGGCAGAGGACCAAGAAAACACGCGTCCCCGTACATCTGTAACAGTCACAATGGTATTATGGAAGCTTGCTTGAACATGAATAACTCCTTTTGGTATTCTCCGCGTACTCTTAATCCGTCCATTCTTACGTGAACCAATTCTGGGTATAGCTTTTGGCATATTTTATCATTTCATAAATATGAGTCAGAGATATATGGATATATCCATTTCATGTTAAAACAGATTGCTTATTTATTTTATGTATGTATGCGGTTTATTTAGCGAGTGTGATTATCCCTGCCTTTGTTTATGTCTTGGGTTAGAACAAATTACTATAATTCGCCCCCGCCTACGGATTAGGCGGCATTTTTCACAAATTTTACGAACCGAAGCTCTTATTTTCATATTTGTTATTCCTTGTCTTAAATCTGGATCTATTTCTTGGAAGAAAATAAGTTTCTTGAAATTTTTGCATCTTGCATCATATTCTCACGCAAGGAATGTTCGAATTAAAAAAACCAATTAATCCTTCGAATCCTTGTTGCGGAGTCGAGAAATTGTGCGTCTCCTGGTTGAATCAAATCATAACGACTTGTTTCAATTTTTACTCTATTTCCTGGTAGTATCCGTAAAAAACTACGTCGAATCTTTCTGGAAACATAACCTAGAATCAGATCCTCAGTATCTAAACGAACCTGGAACATGTGGTTGGGAGGCGCTTCGGTAATTTATAATCGTTTTTAATCTTCATAAATCCATTTTTGTTCGTTCATTAGAGGTAAAACACCCCCCGTGAAGTATGAACCAATGGAGGAGGAACAATATTGGACAACTCGTCTCTTTTCTTTTTTTTTTACAATTACAAATAGTACGTTAAGGATTACCATATATAACACAAAATTTCTCCGCCGATTCCCTCTAGCCGAGCCTCTCGGTCTGTCATTATACCTCGAGAAGTAGAAATAATTACAATCCCCATCCCGCCTAAAATTCGAGGAATTCGTTGAGAGTTGGAATAAATTCGTAGACCGGGTCGACTGATCCGTTTTAAATTTAAAATATTTCTATAGGGCCTTTTTGTAGTCCTTCTGTGTTTTAATGTTAAAACCAAAAAATTTTTGTTATTTTCTCGATGTGTTCTCACATTTTCGATAAAACCTTCTTGTAAAAGTATTTTAACAATATTTTCCGTAATATTAGTAAATGTTATTCGAACCACCCTTTTTTTATCCCTATCGGCATTTCGTATAGAGGTTATTATCTCGGCAATAGTATCCCTACCCATGGTAAGCTAAAATTATTAGTGAATCTAAATTTGATATAATCAACATGTTTTTTTTTACGTATTTGGTTATTTATAAATATAACTAATCAATAACGATATATGCTTGAGATACAATCTTATTTCTTTCAAATACTCCAACTATACACGATCTCGATTTATAATACCTCGGGAGCTAATGAAACTATTTTAGTAAAATTTAATTGTCTCAACTCCCGGGCGATCGCGCCAAAAATTCGCGTTCCTTTTGGATTTCCTTCTTGATCAATAACAACCGCAGCGTTGTCATCATATCGTATTATCATACCGTTGTCACGTTTGAGCTCTTTACAGGTACGTACAATTACAGCTCTGACCACTTCTGATCTTTTTAGGGGCATATTTGGTACTGCTTCTTTAATCACAGCAACAATAACGTCACCAATATGAGCATATCGACGGTTACTAGCTCCTATGATTCGAATACACATCAATTCTCGAGCCCCGCTGTTATCTGCTACATTTAAATGGGTCTGAGGTTGAATCATATCATTTTGTAATCTATTCTTTCAATGCAAAGGACGAAGAAAAAAAGAAATATTCTTTGTCTAAAATAAAAAATTTGCAATTTTCCAAGATCCATTTCATTTCTTTTGGTTCTACTTTGTTTATCGCTTATCCCGAAATAATGAATTGAGTCCGTAAAGGCATTTTTGATGCTGCTATTGAAATTGCCCTTCTAGCTATATTTTCTGTTACTCCGGTCATTTCATAAAGTATTCGACCTGGTTTAACAACAGCTACCCAATATTCGGGGGATCCTTTCCCCGAGCCCATACGCGTTTCGGCAGGTCTTACTGTAACTGGTTTGTCTGGAAATATCCGTACCCATATTTTGCCACCACGACGTACATTTCGTGTCATTGCTCGACGACCTGCTTCTATTTGTCTAGATGTGATCCAAGCGGGTTCAAGCGCACGAAGAGCATATTTACCGAAACATATATGATTCCCTCGATACGATATTCCTTTCATTCTTCCTCTGTGTTGTTTGCGGAATCTGGTTCTTTTGGGGTTATAGTTGATGGTTGTTTCTGAATTCCATCTCTACTACAGAACCGTACATGAGAATTTCTTCTCATATGGCTCCTCGCGATTTCATTTTTATAAAAAGAAATTCAAGTTTAATATATATTTTATTTATATAATATTTACTATTTTTAATATTTACTATTTTACATTTACAGCGAATCTTGGTATTCTTTGCGATCCAATCTAATCTACTAATCTAGTAGTAATTTGTGTATCTGGTTTGAATAGATAACTACCCATTTCCTATTCTATAAATCATAGATTTTTTTTTTTGAATTGAGCAATAAAATAAAAAAAAAAAAAGAATGTTTTCGCGGGCGAATATTTACTCTTCTATTTCAATTTCAGAATTGTCTAGTGACTTCTCAGAATATATGAATTGATTTTCGGCTCGTTCCGCCATCCCAACCAGCGAATCATTAAGATTCATTTTTAATAAAAAAAATCTTTTCCATTCACAGTTTACATCGTTCCCATCACTTCTTACTTAATGGTTAGGTTCTAATTTTACAATGGAGCTCATAATTAAATTTGTTCTCGAGTCAACTTTCTCAGTCTTTATTGACCCCAAGCTCTTAATTTTTTTGTTTTGTTCTAGTCATTTTAGTAACTAGTAAGAAGGGTCGTTTTACTTTAATTATAGATGAATTCGTATTGATGCTTTTATTACACTGCCTTTTATAAGTATAAGCTTTTATATAAGCTTTTATAAAATCACTCATAAACCCTACATAGTGGAAGTCTATATCATTGATTTTTTTCTCTCTTTCTCTCAGCCTTCCGTTTATCCACATATTTCTTCTCTATTTTGCTTTACAGCTTAAAAATCCTATTGAGTGTTTTTTGGAAAAAAAAATTCAGTTGCTACAAAGATATGACCGATTTATCACATCGTGACTGGTTCTTTAGCTTTAGATCGAGATAATATGAAGTGATGAATTGGTTATTAGTTCTAGAGTTATTAAGTTCCTATTATGAGGTCCTGAAATCTAACTCTAAAAACCAACGAGTCACACACTAAGCATAGCAATTTTATCAAACATTTAATCGAATTTTTATTCAACCTTATAGAATTAAAATTAGAATTGATAGTTTTGAGCAAAAGACCTAATGGGTTTAGCGTTCTAGATAGAAGGAAAAGAAAACTAAAATTTGATTATTCCCCATCTATAAATATCCAAATTTTGATGCCTAATATACCATAGATGGTTCGAACTGTATAGCAACAATAATCAATTTTAGCTTGAATGGTTTGTAGAGGAACCCTGCCCTCTCTAATCCATTCGACACGTGCAATTTCTTTTCCGTCGATACGACCCGCAATTTGGATTTGAATTCCTTTTTTATTTGCTTGTTCAGTTAATTCAATAGCTTTTTTCATTGCTTTTCGAAATGAAACTCTATTCTTTAATTGTCCGGCTATATACTCTGCAAGA